CAAATCCGCCCACATTAGGATTACTCGTTAATGGTTGATCAAGTTTGATGGATTCGCCCTCAGAAACAAGAAGTTCCGGCCCTGGAGGGATAATATCAACCACTTGACGCCCATCCGATGCCTCAACTATGGTTATTTCGTACCCCCCTTTTTCTTTTCGTATAATTTTGTTTACTATACCCGCTGCTGTAGCATTATAAACATTATTGTTACTCTTGCTCCCGTCGGGATAAATCTGACCCCTTCCTCTGTTCCCGCCTACATATATGGGATATTTTAAGAAGTGAGCATCTTTCTTAGTGGCAGGATCCGGGGAAAGAATAGGAAAGGTGATTTCACTATATTTCTGACCAGGAACAGGACCTATCACAAGAATATTTTTTTTAGTAGGGCGGTAACTTTGAAAAGACAGATTTCCTATCTTTTCTTTAATCTCGGGTGAAATACGATCGGGCGGGGCTAGTTCAAACCCCTCGGGTAAAATAAGAACAGCCCCCACATTCAAAGCTCCTTTTTTACCATTAGCAAGAACTTGTTTCACTTGCAGATCATAGGGAATTCGAACAACTGCTTCAAATACAGTATCCGGAAGTACCGCTTGTGGAACCTCGATATCCACGGGTTTATTAGCTAAATGGCAATTGGCACATACAATACGGCCGGTTGCTTCTCGTGGATTTTCATAACCCTGCTGTGCAAAAATGGGATAGGCATTTGAAACGGGTGCCTGAGTTATTATATATATGATGAGCGATAGGGAAATGGATCGAGTAATCTCTTTCTTTATCGACGAAAAGGTTTTTTTAGTTTGCATGGTCCAATCATTGATCCCGAAAATTTATACAATAAAATTAGGTAGGTCGCCAATAGAGTTGCCTATCTATAATTTTGATATTTACTGAAATAATTTTTCTGAAATATTGGAGAAATCCCTTTACTGGGTAGAAATAATAGGTAAAATTTGGAGTGTTTTGCTTATGTACAAAGTAACAAACAAATATTATAATTGGGCCGTTCGATCATTTTTCAGTCATTCATTGAATGATAAATCACTACAAGTGAAGGGGATACACGATTTAAATAACGAAAGATCCAATATTTAAAAATTGTATCTAAAATGACTGGAAAAGTAGAAACAAGACCGGATATAATTTGATCATTATGAGCAAATCCAAAATCTTTGTAGACAGAGCCAATCATTAATTCCCAACCGTGGGGCGAATGGAATCCTATACATAAATCAGTTAATAAAAGAATAGAAAAAGCCTTTATTGTGTCGCTTAAGTTATATAGGAATTCTTGAACCCAAGAGTTAAGAATAACAAGTTCTTCATTACCTAGAATAGAATAACCACTTAGAATAACGAAACAGATTATATTTGTCGAGAAATGTAAAATTGTATGGATACGATCCTCATTGTGCATCTTGATCAATTGGGTCGTTTCTTTGTAGATTTCGACGCGAAGCTTTTGTAAATGCGTTTCTGGGTATTCCTTTATCATTTCCTCCAAACGAAGAAGTTCCTCTAAGTCTATGAATTTTTTTAGAATACTCTTTTCTTGAATATCATTCAAAAAAATTTCGGATTGCCTAATATTCCACCAATTAGTAATCCAAGATTCCAGACTTTTTTTAAATGAGAGAGAGATCCACCAAGGCAAAAATACTATAAATGCAAGATATAGAAGGGAAATAAATACTTTCTTTTTTGCCATTTTTTCGTCTGTGAATTTTTGAAGTTTTAATGAACTCACCCCATGCGTCGACTCTATATGATACTAATATTTCTATCAAGCATAAGTTATATCCCAACCCAAGCCATCGAGCCCATTAATCTATTTCGAGGTTTTTATTTTTGATGCAGTTTTTTATTTTTGATGCAGTAGAGTGGTTAGGTTAGTCCTTGAATCTAGAAAGAATACAGAAATAGAATAAGAAAGAGCTCACTTCAAAATAATATTAGTTGGATTTCGAGACGAAAGAACTCCCGTTTTATTAAAAAAAATAGCAAATATTTGAAAAAAAAAAATGATGGACACAAAAAATTTCGTTTTAGAGTTGCTTCGTATACGTTTACTTTGGCTTGAATAGGCAGGCATTCAGAACAAACTTCCGTTAAGTTATGGTATAGAAAAAAAGAGGGTTCTTGAGTTTTTTCCCTCTTGCAAAGTATTCATTTTTCAGTTCCTTTTTTCAAAATACTTCAATTGGTACGCGCAAGAAATAGGCCAATTCAGCAGCTTTTTGCTCAATTTCTCGTGGAGTCAAATTCTCATCAGTACGCGTCAAGGGAATGGCCCCCTGGCCTCTGATTTCCATATAAAGAACCCGACGAGCAAAAAGACCCTCTTTATTTTCTATTCTGATAGACTGAATATCTTTCATAAGGAATCGCAGGAATATGCGACGGTTTTTTCCAGGAAATCCCCAACGAAAAATACACACTATGCCCTCTTTTATATCAAATCGATCATAACCACTACCTACATTCCACGAAATTGTGCACCACAAGTAGGAGCTAATAAAGAGACCCGCGATCCCATAGAAAGACATCACGATCCCCTGTGGAAAAAAATTTATTTGCTGAGAAGGAAACAAAGATATAAAATTCATACCAAAATAACTGGAGGTTCCAACCAATACAAACCCTAATGAACCCAAAAAAAGAATGAGGGCCCAACCGAAATTACTTATTTTTCGAGATCCCGCTATAAGTTCTATCCATATACGTTCTGATCGCCAACTCATACTCTCACTAGACCTAGTTGCATTTTATTGGAATTGGAAGAATAACAAAAAGAAATTTTAGTTTACTTTTTTTGTTTCCGAAGTAACTCTCATCAACCAGCACTACTATGATGTGAAACTTTTATTTTAGAAAAATTCATCGAATTACTTAGATCCAAACTAAAATAATAACATCTCTTTCATACGATTTCCTATAGATATCCACATATAGATATATTCACTTTACATTTCCGAAACTCTCCCCGCTACCTGAAATTGTTATAATTAATTTACCCATATATCATGTTTACACATACATAAGAGCTTATGCTCGAAAGAAGCCACATGTTATACCATATTCTACTAAATAGATAGAGGTGTTATGATCAAAGTAAGTTTTGAAAAAAAAAAAATGGATACAGAGTTGTCCCTATAGTATCTAAAAAATTTTGTTTTTTTGAACATGAAGAAATAACGAAACCATTGCAATTGCCGGAAATACTAAGCCCACTAAAGGCACAAAAATGGAGGGAAAGCTGTTGAGAGTTATCATTGAGTGGGTACCTCGATTTAATATTTGTACCTGTTATTTTTATTTATTGCTTTATATTTTATATTATTTTATTATTTTTATTTTAACCTTATATTGTTATAAAGATATTTTATAATTCATATATATTCATATATAATAATTATATATATACCTAAATAAGGAATATATAAGTATATATTTTAATAATTTTTTTTGAATAAATACTTATAAAAAAATGTGTAAATAAACGGACTTATTCACCCTTCTACACGTTTCTACACGAAATATATGTATGATAATCCACCTTTTTATTATTCCTATTTCTTTTTATTATTCATATTTTTAGTTATTTTCGTGCTCTTGTCTTATAATTTAATAATTTTCATTTCAAAAAATTTATTCCGTTTTATTAATTATTAAATAAATAAATTAAAACTCTACTCTACAGCTCTACTTAATCTAAGTTTGATCCAAAGGAAAGAAGGCGTGTAGCCGAAATAATTCACTCAGAACATCCTTTAAAAGATTACGTGGTACGATTAGATCGAATAAGCCCTTATGGAATAAATATTCAGCCACTTGTGAATCCTCGGGTACTGTCTTATTCAATGTTTGTTCAATTACTCGTTTACCCGCAAATGCAATGTAAGCGTTGGGTTCAGCAATAATGATATCTCCCAACATACCAAAACTCGCCGTCACCCCACCTGTGGTAGGGGATGTAAGGACTGCGACATAAAATAACTTTTTATTTGATTGATAATCATATAAAGCGGAAGATATTTTAGCCATTTGCATCAAGCTCAAACTTCCTTCTTGCATGCGGGCTCCTCCGGAAGCACACACTAGAATAAGAGGTAAAAGTTTATTGGTAGCATACTCAGCCAAACGTGTGATTTTTTCACCTACTACAGATCCCATACTACCTCCCATAAACTGAAAATCCATAACCCCAATTGCTACGGGAATGCCATTTAATTGACCTGTGCCTGTTTGAACAGCCTCAGTTAATCCTGTATTTTTTTGATAAGAATCAATACGATCTTTATAAGGTTCCTCTTCCGAATGAAATTCAATGGGATCTAGAGAGACCATGTCTTCATTCATAGGATTCCAAGTACCTGGATCAATCAAAAGTTCGATTCTATCGAAACTACTCATTTTCAAATGACATCCACACTGTTCACAAATATTCATTTTGGATTTTAAAAATTTCTTATAATTTAATCCATAACAATTTTCGCATTGAATCCACAAATGCCTGTATTTTTGAGTTACATTTAAATTATTAGATCTTATAGTTAAATCACTACCATCTTTGCTAGTTTTGATACTGGAACTCCCGCTTTTACTACTAGTTCTGCTTTCGCCACAAATGTAACTATAAATGTAACTATCACTGTAATTGTCACTATTGCTTAAAATATAACTATCAATACAAATTTGAGAACGAAGATAACTGTCAATGCAACTAGTAATGTGATTATTCCAACTATAATTAGAATTAGTATCATACGGGTAACGGTCGTGGCGATTATCGTCACTTTTAGTTACATTATTCATATAACTCGAAGTCTGGTAAAACGAACTTTTTAGTTCACTTAGAAAAGAATGATCGGTGTCAATCTCAAAATTTTTATTTTCAATATCAAAATATATGGAATAACCGTCCCTATTACTATCCATAACGAAAAAAGTCTCATCCGATATTAAATTCCGAATGGATCCGCCGCCGACTAA